CCAACGCAGAACCCTTTGTGAATGAGAGAGAGAAAGACGAGAAAGACCAATGAAATCAAGTTTCAAGGTTGTAATTTAATGGTAAAGTTTCATTACCACTAACCTCCAGAATAGTTATAGTTAACGAGTTTTTCGGTTTGATTCATCTCCTAAAGGGTGGCTCTCGGCCTGAGTTATATTAAGTTAAGGTGGCCTTAGGCATTAATTACCTACGGTATTTTTCTTATTACCTATTGTATTTCGAGTGCTTTTTATTTACTAAAGGCGGCCGGGACCTATTATTTCTAGTTGATTTATGAATCAAGGTGGCCATAGGCCCCTATGGTCCAGTGGTTACGACCTCTCTCTTTCACGGAGAAAACGAGGGTTCAAGTCCCTCTAGGGGTGTACCAATACTCAAGACTATAGGAGCGGGATTTTCTATCAAGTGATCCATATTTATCAAGTCCTTCTAATAGTCTACTCAGTGGGACTTTGTATTTTATATCAAGTGATATGTATTTGTCAAATCTGCCTGGGAGACGAAAGGAAGTTGATTATGGAACGTCTAAAATGAATTAGGCGTTGGGTCGATGCCCGAGTGGTTAATGGGGACGGACTGTAAATTCGTTGACAATATGTCTACGCTGGTTCAAATCCAGCTCGGCCCAACAATTTGTCAATCTACTATCAGATGGTAGAACCCTCTTGTTCTTAAAAAACACCTGATACGAGAGAATAAAAAAGAATCCAAAATTTCTGCTAGATCTCTTCTTATTTCCCTGGGATTGTAGTTCAATAGGCAAGAGCACCGCCCTGTCAAGGCGGACGTTGCGGGTTCGAGCCCCGTCAGTCCCGACGGATCCAATAAGTACATCAATTCGCCTCTCCATTTTCTGTGAAAGAAGGAACAGAGAGCATAATTGAATTCCGAAGGGGTTTCCCTTATTTTTTTTTCAGGATTCTGTCGAAGAAAGAACAAACCCTAAACTAAAATGAAAATTACTAAAATAGTGAAGTTGATAGAATATTCCATCTTTTCTCCCGCGACTCGTCTTTCTCATACTTCTTTGTCTTCCAAATAAATTTCGAGCATTAAACTTTAGAACCTAATTCCTCTCTTTTTCCACTTCGCTTGTATTGTTTGTTGGGGTTTTGTAGTTCGGGCGGGTGGTTAGATTTCGTTTGATGGTTCTATAAGGAAGACCTAAGGTAGGTTATAAAAAAGAAAGAAAAGAAGGATAAATAAAGTAAAGGAATTTTTGATTGGTCCGGGAATCCAATTTTAGATTCGGTATGGATAAAAGATGTTCGTATGTTATACTATTCAATTCTCGACGACGAATTAATTTAATAGCTCAGATATTGTTATTCATGATATTGATCCGATTCAAGATCATCGATAGGTAATGCATTTATTGAATTGACAGGTGAAAGATTTATTATCTCTATGGGATTAAATCCCGAGTTATTGTGAAATAAAAAAAAACGATGAGATTATGGAAGTAAATATTCTTGCATTTATTGCTACTGCACTGTTCATTTTAATTCCTACTGCTTTTCTACTTATAATTTACGTAAAAACAGCCAGTCAAACTGATTAATTACTTTAAATTAAACTTGACTTCTGAATTCTTATCAATAGTTGAAGAAATCAAATGAAAAGTATTCTATTTTTGCGTCTTAAATGAAATCAACGGGCTATAATCGGCGGTATTCTATGAGATCCGAGAGTCTGGTAAGTAAGAAATCAATTTCTTACTTACCAGACTCTCTATTAGTGTTATAGTAGTGTATAAAATTGTTTCTAATAAAGTTGGTATACTATATTAGCTTCTATCTTCAATATATGCAGTTATTAATCCATATATGGAATTTATGTAGGACCCAATTCTATTTCTTTCATACATCTATTTATTCCGATGAATCTGAAATAATGGGTTTCCTTTTATAGAATACATTTATCCACTAGAATCCAATGGAATTTGGAAATGAAGATATTTTTATTTGAAAACGATTTCAATTCAAATAACAAATGCGTTGCAGAACGATCTATAAAACAATCGATACCGTTTCAATCCTCAACTAAATTAGGAGTGCTTCTAAAGTCCACTTCTTCCCCATACTACGAGTGAAAGGGAAAATGTAAAGACTACCATTAAAGCAGCCCAAGCGAGACTTACTATATCCATGTGAATTATGTCCCTTATCTCTATGATATAATTATTCCATTATTGCTCACTAATAATAGTAGAATGAATGGTCCAGAGTCAAAAAGGGATTCTGGCCGAACACTATTGATGAACCAATCAAAAAAATACATTTCAAAAATTCCTATATGCTTTCTAATCGGGAAAGACTAAACACAAGTAAAATAAACAATCACACTACAAAGGAATGTTACTAATGGAACATCTAGTAATAAAAAAAGAGGGCCCATTCTTGCCCTTCAAAGTAAAAATAGATGAATTGCTATCTATTACAAATTTTTACTATTTGATATAATCCGTACCCTTTCCCGATTGTCTCTCTGAAGGAGTTGGGAGATAGTATATTATACTCTTGTTCTTGACAAGGGGTTTCAAAAAAAAAAAAAAAAAAGCATTTTTTTTTTTTTTTTTTCGCGTTTTATTTTCTATAAAAAAGTAAATTCTCCATCTCAATCTAATGAATGCCTGAACACTCAGAGATTCTCGCGAGTCTATATATGTAGATTACAGTATTACAGTATAGAAAGAACTTCCCCCAACCAGTAGTTAAATTATCTGCCGGCTATCCAATCAAGACCCAATCAGTAGACATTACATTAGTAGTAGAAACATTACATTAGTAGTAGAAAGGAATCGGGAAGTCTTGCTTCAACCATTCTAATCTTTCTTTTCATTTTGGATTCAAAGATTTCCAATATTTTACAAAATCCCCAGAACGGATGTTTAGAATCAACCAAGTATTAAGAGTCCCCTTATTCTGTTCTGCTGGGTAAAATTAGGTTTAGTTATATCAGCAGAACAGAATAAGAGATTTTGATTCGTTTGTTGATGAGGCGGCACCCGGATTTGAACTGGGGAAAAAGGATTTGCAGTCCCCCGCCTTACCACTCGGCCATGCCGCCAAAACGATACACAATAGGAGAAAAATTTACCTTTTTGGGTTGGATTACTCAATTTTAGTTTATTGTACTTGCATCCCTTTTTTAATCCTTTTTTTAATTTATAAAAATTAGAAAAGAAACCCTTTTTCCCCTTTTGATTGTATTTGATCTACCCCTTCGATTGATTGTATAGTATCTCAAAACACACAATGCCAAAAAGCTTCCCCTCACTTTTCTATTGAAAAATAAAATGTATATTTTCACTCCAAAAAACCAAAATTGATGACAAATGGGATATTCGTTGACTGAGAATTCGTGAATGATTCTTGGATTTGAATCTAAAATTTGGTTTGCCTAATGACATAAGAAAATACAAATTGATACATACTTAATTGATTCTTTTGAATCAAAAATCCTTCTCAATTTCCATTATAACAAAAATGATAAGTATATGTAAACCCCAGAACGGAAATTTTTACACGGATACCAAATTGGCTATTTAGAGTATGTTGCCTATAAATAAAAAATGAAGGGGATTTTTTGTAACAAAAAAAGGCCCGGCTGGGTATTGACCGGGCCAGGCCAAAAGGGCACTTCGAATAAAATAAAAGCAAGAAGGTCTTCTTTTTTTATCTTTCTATTTGGATCTTTCGAGCATCTAAATGGAATTGCTAATTATATAATAACGAGAAAGAATGTGAAAGAAATACTTTCTTTAATCCTTACTTGATGTGTAATGTAACATAGTAATTATCTTTTTCAATTGGGAGAGATGGCTGAGTGGACGAAAGCGGCGGATTGCTAATCCGTTGTACGAGTTATTCGTACCGAGGGTTCGAATCCCTCTCTTTCCGTTGATGACTTTCTATTTTTTTTTTCTTTCAAATTTAGCAAACCCCTGTTTCTTTTTTTTCTAGTTAAATGTGTGGAATAGCTAAAATAAAATATTAATAAAATTTTTAAATCAAGCAAGAAAAACAAAATTTTTATTTTATTCTTCACGTCCAGGATTACGTCCTGGATCATTGGATAGGAATCCAAAGATGAAGAGAGAAACAAAGAATATTACTACTGTGTAAACGAAAAGTTTGAGAGTAAGCATTACACAACCTCCAAGATCATTTTTTGAAAAAGAAAAACGAGAAAAGAAAAGATAATAGATCCTCCATTTTTATATCACATATCCTATTTTGACACCAAGAAATGAATGATAGAAATAGAAAAGAATGTTCAGAAATTCAAAAGAAGTTGAAATTTTTAAAAAGAGTCTTTGATTACCACAAATCACTTTCATACCCACAATTAGATATTGTGGGCGACCCTAAGCTAATGCTAATAAGGTATTTCGCCGGAAAAAGGATTAAAATCGGGAAATGGGGCGAGCCGGATTTCTCACGGCTATCCGAGAGTTTCAATGTTTGAATTGAAGGTTCATACTGTCAGACTTATTTGATCTTATCAATTGTTATCATTTTTCTCTAATAAATCATGAATTTTCTAAGATACTATTAAAGATCTTATCGAAAACTTACAGCAGCTTGCCAAACAAAGGCTAAAAGAAAAAAGAACAGGGGTATGACTGGCATAACATCTACGATTGGATTCAAAAAAGCATAGGCTTCGGGCAATTTGGCGAAGAAAAGACTACTCGGATAAAGGGCAGAATTAAGACAGATCAAACTAAAGATATTAAGCATAACAGACATTTTTTTTTTTTCGTCGAGATAATTGCATTTTGATTGAGTTATTTATATAAGGAAAAATGAAGAAAGTAAGGTAGACAAAAAAATCCTTCTTTTTCCACTCAATCAAAAATCCTCCAATTCTCAAAGGAGAATAGAAGAAATCATACTTTCATACAATATCTTAATTGAATTATATGTAATGATCAATAAATTCAGTTGAATTATAGATATACACATGTCAAAATCCTAGCAACGAATCTATAATAAATTCTATAAAGAAGAAATATTTTCTATAGATAGTTGAACTGGAATTGACGAACACTTAATACCAATATTATTCTTTATTAGTATTAGTGTCCAATAAAAATAGAAATGGGGCGTAGCCAAGCGGTAAGGCAACGGGTTTTGGTCCCGCTATTCGGAGGTTCGAATCCTTCCGTCCCAGAGCATATCCCCTGTATCCGAATACTTCTTTTTTGTTCAACAAGGTTATGTTTCAAGGTCTAATATTGGATAGAATATTATTCCTCTTTCTTTTTTTTTTTTTTTTTTTTTTTATGATTCTTTTCGGAATCATATCTTAATTTTTCACAAACTGAACTAAATCGAGTTCAAATGACATGCAAAAGTAACTAAACCCTTTTGTGATCGAGATAAAGATAAGCTGGGACATAGAGCTGTAGAAAGATTACTTAACCTCAGGTTAAACAAAATATGAAAATACATATACATATAAAAGAGGAAGTGCTTAGCCTATAGGTATGTATTGTTATCCTATTTCAGTGACAAAAAGTCTTTCTATTTTTGTGAAAAATAATTTGCATCCCTAAAATATTAAAATTGAAATATTTAACAATGCTATTTCTTTTCATTATTCGATCTATTGAGATTATTTGCTTTACATCATTGACAATTCCATTCGAAAAGAAAAAGAAGATTATCTTTCTTATGATAATCAAATGGAGTCTTTACTGTAAAACTTGACTCAAATAATGATGTAGAAGTAAGATACTTTTTCAAGTATCAAGATTTGTAATGATTCTTTATGGATTGAATCTTTGGGAAGTTTTGGGAAGTTGGAATTAGTCAGTCTATCTTATTGAGTCACTTGAAGAGGCAGAGTCAAATAGAATTTATTTAATAGAATTTATTTATTAGTGTGATTTCTGTTAGTTATGTTATTTCTATATTTAGATTTCTGGATATTTCTGTTAGACATTTTTTGAGATAGAGGTTTATAGAAAAATGTTCCATTCATACAAAAAAGCCGGGGTCTTGCTAATATTTATTCATAAAAATCTTTATTATCTATGTAGCTATTTATTATCTATGTAGCTAATAAAAAAGATAAATGGCTATGTCTCTGTACCGACTGAACCAATGACTATTCATGATTCCATAATTGAATCAATTCCATACTGGTTCCAAATTAGAGGAATGTTATGGTAAAACTTCGTTTAAAACGATATGGTAGAAAGCAACGTGCGACTTGAAGGACACGATCCGGTGTGGATTCTTATTCTTACATCCACCATTTTATATAGAAATGAAGGTGCTCTTGGCTCGACGTCGTTTTTCTATTCTACTAGAACCCTTCTTTTTTTATTGGGTTGTAATGTAAATAGTTCGTGATGGAGCTCGAGTAGAAAGTATTGATTAATTTCTCAGGGGCAACGATCTAGGGTTAATGCCAATAAATAAATTGGAACAACTTCGTAAGTATATCTTCGATATAGAAATTGAAAGGATCCGATTCGAGCAAATTTTCAATTCAAAAAAATTTGTTGGAACGGCTAAAACTTTTCGATCCACAGTGTATCGCGCACGAATAAACCATCGGTATGATTCTTTGATAGAAAGAAATCACAATCACAAAAGGGGTATGTTGCTACCATTTTGAAAGGATTAAGAAGCACCGAAGTAATGTCTAAACCCAATGATTTAAAACCAAGATAAAGGATCCCAGAACAAGGAAACGCCACTTCAATTGTCTCACGGATCCAAATAAAGAATCCAAATCTATTTTAAACGAGACGAAAAGGGGGGGGGTTAAAGACCACTCAAAAAATAAAAATATTAATTTCTTTAATCTATTTGAGAATTATTGAACTTGAGTTATGAGTACAAATGATTTTTTTTTCAGGAAGAAAGCTAAAAAAAAATGACTATGAGTTAAATTATAGACTAATTGATTTTACGGACTCATTTCCTATTTATTCTAATTTTATCCATAGACAAAACTTCAAATCATTTTTTCTCGAGCCGTACGAGGAGAAAGCTTCTTATACGGTTCTAGGGGGGGGGGAGTTCTTTTTCATCTACATCTATCCCGATGAGCCGTCTATCGAATCGTTGCAATTGATGTTCGATCCCGAAGAGAAGGAAGAGATCTTCGGAAAGTGGGTTTTTATGATCCTATCAAGAATCAAACTTATTTAAACGTTCCCGCTATTCTCTATTTCCTTGAAAAAGGCGCTCAGCCTACAGGAACTGTTCAGGATATTTTAAAAAAGGCAGAGGTTTTTAAGGAACTTTGCTCTAATCAAACGAAATTCAATTAAATTAAAGAAATAATAAGGATAGGATAGTGATTTCTATATCATTTTGGATATCTTTTCTATACTATGTTTTTTTATTTCCTTCTTTTCTTGCTCTATTCGTATCTATTTATCATTGCTTTGATAGAATCTTTTTCTAAGGAAACCTTATTTGATGGATCCTTACAAAATAGAAAATTCTGACATTACCTGCAGTTTTCATTCGAACTCTAATACCAAGTAAGAAACAAGGAATCGAAGTTCTTTATTCGACTTATTATATATGAATTCAATACACTATTGATTGCATAAATACTTTTTCTACTTTTATTCTCCATCTAAACTAAAAATTTTAGTATATATGCATATGCAGTGCCAATCCAACACAAGTTTTTTTTACTATTCTTTCAATTTTAGTTCTTGTATTTTTTCCATCGTATTCTTTTATTAACCTTTAATATAATTGAATATTCTATTGACAATATTGTATCGAACAAATATAATTCATCGTGATAAGCAGCTCTATTTATTTCTGTCCCATAGGTTTTAGGTTTTATTTTTTACCTGTTGATTCAAATGATGGGTTCATTGGATTAGCTTTGCTACTCGGATTTTTGATTGAAAAAGTGGATAACATAGAAATAGGGGATGGTCCGGCATTTTTTACATTGCTTTCTTTTTTTTTTCGGGAAATTCGTGATTTTTTCATCTTTTTTAGTCATTTTTATGTTCCAAATAGATTAGAAAAATCTTTTTTATTTCGTAGATTAATGGTTTGATTTAATCATTTTTTTTATTCTGATTGTATCTACATACCCTTTTTCTATTTGGGTTGCTAACTCAACGGTAGAGTACTCGGCTTTTAAGTGCGGCTAGGATCTTTTACACATTTAGATGAAGCGAAGGATTCGTCCATACCATCGGTAAAGTTTGGAAGACCACGACTGATCCTCAAAGGGAATGAATGGAAAAAATAGCATGTCGTATCAATTAAGAGTTCTGGGAATATTTTATTCTTTCCGGCTCGATACAAAGCCTTCATTGAAAATTTAAATTATTCAAAGGGAGCAAATCGAAGTCAATTTCAAGTTGGGTCGAATTAATAAATGGATAGGGCCCCATGGCTTCAATTAATTTCATTTTGATTATAGGGAAAGAAAAAGCAACGAGCTTCCGTTCTTAATTTGAATGATTACCCGATCTAATTAGACGTTAAAAAAATATTAGTGCCCAATACGGGAAGGCTTTCTCCCAGGAATGTATTCTTGATTTTTTAATGAATCCTAAATATTACCATCCTTCATTATGTAATGGAGGAGTATGTGTATAAGAAACAGTATATTGATAAAAAAATTTCCAAAATCAAAAGAGCGATTGGGTTGAAAAAAGTAAAGGATTTCTAATCATCTTGTTATCCTATAATGAAAACAAACATAAATACTTAAATTGAAATGGAAAAAGATAGGATAGAGAATCTGTTGAGAAGTTTATCTGTATCCGAGGTATCTATTCGGTTTGTACTATAATACCTTGTTTTGACTGTATCGCACTATGTATCATTTATAACCCCCAAAATCCTCTACCCTTAATTTAAATAGAATTTCAAATGGAGAAATTCCAAAGCTATTTAGGGCTAGATAGATCTCACTACTTCTTATATCCACTTATCTTTCAGGAGTATATTTATGTACTTGCTCATGATCATGGTTTAAATAGATCGGTTTTGTTGGAAAATGCAGGTTATGACAATAAATCCAGTTTACTAATTGTGAAACGTTTAATCATTCGAATGTATCAACAGAATCATTTGATTCTTTCTGTTAATGATTCTAAACAGACTCCATTTTTGGGGCACAACAAGAATTTTTATTCGCAAGTAATGTCAGAGGTTTCTTCAACCATTATGGAAATTCCATTGTCTCTGCGATTAATATCTTCTCTAGAAAGGAAAGGGGTAGTTAACTCCGAGAATTTACGATCAATTCATTCAATATTTTCTTTTTTAGAGGACAACTTTTCACATTTAAATTATGTATTAGATATACTAATACCTTACCCAGCTCATCTGGAAATATTGGTTCAGGCTCTTCGCTATTGGATAAAAGATGCTTCCTCTTTGCATTTCTTAAGATTCTTTCTCCATGAGTGTCATAATTGGGATAGTATTATTACTTCAAATTCAAAGAAAGCCAGTTCTTCTTTTTCAAAAAGAAATCACAGAATATTCTTCTTCCTATATACTTCTTATGTATGTGAATATGAATCTGGCTTCCTCTTTCTCCGTAACCAATCTTCTCACTTACGATCAACATCTTCTGGAGCCCTTATTGAACGAATCTATTTCTATGGAAAAATAGAGCGTCTTGCAGAAGTCTTTGCCAGGGCTTTTCAAGCGAATTTATGGTTGTTCAAAGATTCTTTCATGCATTATGTTAGGTATCAAGGAAAATCAATTCTTGCTTTAAAAGGGACGTTTCTTTTGATGACTAAATGGAAATATTACTTTGTCAATTTCCGGAAATCTTATTTTTACCTGTGGTCTCAACCAGGAAGGATTTATATAAACATAAACCAATTATCCAATCATTCCCTTTACTTTCTGGGTTATCGTTCAAGTGTGCGGCTAAAGCCTTCAATGGTACGCGGTCAAATGCTAGAAAATACATTTTTAATCGATAATGCTATTAAGAAGTTTGATAGTATTGTTC